AACATTTTTTAATGTTGACCCATACCTAGTTTAAATAATTAATTTAAGTGTTGTTTGAAGTTGTGAAGTAGTAGAAATTTGTACTTGGTTGATAAGTTGGTTAAAATGTATGGAGAAATTCGGGTTTTACTTTTTTATTTATATTATTTTGTTATTTTATAACATTTTTTAATGTTGACCCATACCTAGTTTAAATATATTGTCTAATAAGTTTTATTCTTGCTTGTTTATTTGCTTTAAAATTATTTTATATGTAAGTTTTTACGTGAGTTATGTATCGATATATCTAGATGATTATTTATTTTTTTTTATTTTTCGCAGTAATGAATTTTATAAATTTATGTGAATTTGATTTGGTAATTTTTATTTATTATTGGTAAAATTTGTGCCAGCATCCGCGGTTATACAATGAATATTAGTGAATATTTTTGGTTAAAGTAGTTAAAATTTTAATATTTGAAGTTATTATTTTGTTTTTAGGTGAAATTTTAATTTTTATTATAACTTTATATTTTTGAAGCTATAAAATCTTTAATTTTAAACTAGGATTAGATACCCTATTATTTTAGATATAAATTATTTTAACCTAGGTAGTATTAGTTAAGGTCTTGAAACTTAAAGAATTTGGCGGTATTTTAATCTATTTAGAGGAATCTGTCCCTTAATCGATAATCCACGTTTTACCTTACCAAATTTATTGTATGTATACCGCCGTTATAATGAGGATCTTTTTAGAGTTAAAGTTAATTTTCTTAATTTGTTTTTAAAATTTATTTCAGGTCAAGGTGCAGCTTATGATTTGGTGGAGATGGATTACATTTATATTTATTATTGAATTATTTATTGGAATTTTAATATGAAATTGGATTTAATTGTAATTTTTTGAAGATTATAAAGATGATATTAGCTCTAGAATATGTACACATCGCCCGTCGCTCTCATTATTAATTAGTTGAGATAAGTCGTAACATAGTGGTTGTACCGGAAGGTGTAGCTGGAATGAATAATACAGGTTAAATCTTTATAGATAAGAATTTCATTTACACTGAAGAGGTTTCCGTGCAATTCGGTATAATCTGATGTATTATGTAAATTATTTTTTTTATTTATTTTATTTATTTTTGTTAAAATTAATTTATTGTTTTTGTATATGTTGTAGATTTAATTTTTTTTATTATAGTTTATTTTTACTGTATTGGATATTTTATTAATTTTTAGAAGTAAATTTGTTATTGTACCTTGTGTATCAGGGTTTATTAAATTATATTATATATTTTTTGTTTCCCGATTTTAAAGGATTTAAATAAATATTTTAGTTATTGTTTCATAAATATTAATAATATTTGTTTGGTAGTGAAATATTAGTCGACTTTAATGGTGTCTGGTTTTTCAAGAAATAAATTTAATTTAAATATTAATAATTATATTTCTTTCTTTTTAGTTTTGTATTTTATTAATATTAATATTATGGGGGCTAAGCTCTTTAATATATTTTTATAATTTTTATTTATTATTAGTTCATGTTGGTTTTAAGATAACTATCAATTTAAGTTTGTTGAAATTTTATTTTATTGTATTTTGATTTTTAATTATTTAATTAATTTATTGGAATTTTTTATTTAATTTTTATTTAATTATAATTATGATGTAATTAGTAATTATTACTTTATTTTTAATTATATTTTGTTGATATTTTAAAAAGAATTAGGCAAAATTAATATTCTCGCATGTTTATCAAAAACATCTCTTCTTGTATAAATATAAAGTATGACCTGCCCACTGATTAATTTTGAAGGGCCGCGGTATTTTGACCGTGCAAAGGTAGCATAATCATTAGTCCTTTAATTGTGGACTGGAATGAATGGTTGGACGAGGAATATACTGTTTCTTATTATTTTATTTGAATTTAATTTTTAAGTTAAAAAGCTTAAATTTATTTATGGGACGAGAAGACCCTATAGAGTTTATACATATTTTTATATTTATTTTGTTTGATTATTTTTATTAAATAATTGATATGTTTTGTTGGGGTGATAGGAAGAATTAATTAACTCTTTTTTGTTTTATACATTTATTTATGATAAATTGATCCAATTTTATTGATTATAAGATTAAATTACCTTAGGGATAACAGCGTAATCTTTTCTGAGAGTTCTTATCGATGAATGGGTTTGCGACCTCGATGTTGGATTAAGATTTAATTTGGGTGTAGAATTTCAATTGTTTAGGTCTGTTCGACCTTTAAAATCTTACATGATCTGAGTTCAGACCGGCGTGAGCCAGGTTGGTTTCTATCTATAATAAAATTTATATCTTAGTACGAGAGGACCAGATATTTTAAATAATTTTTAGTACTATGATTGTTATTAATTTCTTATTTACTATTTTGGCAGACAAGTGCAATAGATTTAGAATCTTTGAATATAGATTTATCTATAAATAGTATTAATGTTTAAGGAAGTTTTTGGTTTATTTATTATCTATATTTTGTTGGTTATTTTTGTTATAGTGGGTGTTGCCTTTTTGACTTTATTAGAGCGTAAAGTGCTTGGTTATATTCATGTTCGTAAAGGCCCAAATAAAGTTGGATTTGTTGGTATTTTGCAGCCTTTTAGAGATGCTATTAAGCTTTTTACTAAGGAGCAGACTTTTCCTTTTTTATCTAATTACTTGTGTTATTATTTTGCTCCAGTTTTTAGATTATTTTTAGCTTTATTAGTTTGATTTGTAATACCTTATTTTACTGGTTTAATCTCTTTTGAGTTAGGTTTATTATTTTTTCTTTGTTGTACTAGTTTAGGAGTTTATACTGTTATAATTGCTGGTTGATCATCTAATTCTAATTATGCATTATTAGGTGGATTGCGGGCTGTTGCTCAAACTATTTCTTACGAAGTTAGATTGGCATTAATTTTATTATCTTTTGTTTTTTTAATTGGTAGTTATAATCTTGTTAAGTTTTATGATTTTCAGATTTATATTTGAATAATTTTTTTTACTTTTCCTTTAGCAATAGTATGATTTACTTCTTGTTTAGCTGAGACTAATCGTACTCCTTTTGATTTTGCTGAAGGTGAATCTGAATTAGTTTCTGGATTTAATGTTGAGTATAGAAGAGGAGGTTTTGCCTTAATTTTTTTAGCGGAATATGCTAGTATCTTATTTATGAGAATATTATTTTGTATTATTTTTTTAGGTAGTGATATTAGTTCTTTAATATTTTATTTTAAACTTTCTTTTATCTCTTTTATATTTATTTGGGTTCGTGGTACAATACCACGTTTTCGATATGATAAATTAATATATTTAGCTTGGAAGGGATTCTTGCCTTTATCACTTAATTATTTATTATTTTTTATAGGGATCAGGATTTATTTATTCTTTTTATTAGTTTAAGTGTATTAATTTAAGTAAAATTAAGTTAATAGGAGATTTAAACTCCTTTCTTATGCTTTCAAAACATATACTTTTCTTAAAAGCTTTTTAACTATCTATTTAATTTATCTCATATTTTAGTTATTACTGGGTTAATAATATAGTACAAGAAATATAAAATTGTTAAGATTTGACCAGTAATAATATAAGGGTCTTCTACTGGTCGTGCACCAATTCATGTTAATAAAATTACAATTCTTCTTATTGATCAAAATATAATTTGATTAATTGGATAGAATTGTATACCTCGAAAGTTTGAATTATATAGAGGTATAATAAATAGAATTGCGATTGATAGTACTAGGGCAATTACTCCTCCTAATTTGTTAGGAATTGATCGTAAAATAGCGTATGCAAATAGAAAATATCATTCTGGTTGAATATGAATTGGAGTAACTAATGGATTAGCTGGAATAAAATTATCTGGATCTCCTAGAATATAAGGTTCTTTTAGAGATAAAATTGTTAATAATATAATTAAGATAATAAATCCTACTACATCTTTAATTGTGAAGTAAGGGTGAAATGGAATTTTATCAACATTACTATTTAATCCAATTGGATTATTTGATCCTGTTTGATGTAGAAATAGTAGATGTACTATTACAGCTGCTATTACAATAAATGGTAGTAGAAAATGAAATGTAAAGAATCGATTTAATGTTGCATTATCTACAGCGAAACCTCCCCATACTCATTGTACGAGATCAATTCCTAAATATGGGATTGCGGATAATAAGTTTGTAATTACTGTTGCTCCCCAAAATGATATTTGACCCCATGGTAAGACATATCCTATAAAGGCGGTTGCTATTGTTAAAAATAAAATAATCACCCCTACAGATCATGTATGTAAGAATTTATATGATCCATAATATATACCTCGACCAATATGTAAGTAAATACAAATGAAAAATATTGAGGCACCATTGGCATGAAGTGTTCGTAGTAATCATCCATAATTTACATCTCGACAAATGTGTGCAACTCTTGAAAAAGCTGTTTCGATATTTGGGCAATAATGTATAGCCAGGAATAGTCCTGTTACAATTTGTATAACTAAACATAATCCTAATAATGATCCAAAGTTTCATCAAGTTCTAATGTTTGATGGTGCTGGTAAATCAATTAATGCATTATTTGCAATCTTGAATAAAGGGTGACTAGTTCGTATAGGTTTATTCATTAATTTATTTGTCGTAAAGGTCCTTTTGAAATATTTGTAATTTTTACAACTACAATTAGCGTTAAAAATAAGTATGATGCTAACATAATTGTAATTAGGTTTGTTGGTTGATTATATAATTTTGTTAATGAATTTATCATTTCATTTTCTATATTGTATAAATATTCGTGTATTATAATTTCTATATTATTAATCATTTGATCTATATTAATTAATAAAAATAATACTAATATAATTGTAATTATTGCTAGTATTATTTTTATTGATATATAAAATATTTCATTTGAGGCTAATCTTGTAACATAGATAAATAATACTAGTATCCCTCCTAGAAAAATAAGAAATAATACGTATGAGAATCAAAATCTTTGAGATAATATACCTCTTGTTATACATATAATTACTGTTTGAATTAATAATATTAAACCTATTGTTAATGGGTGTTTTATTTGTGTAAATGTTATTCTTGTAGTTAATATAATGATTAGGATATATTTAATATCAGAGAATAGTTTATTTAAAATATTAATTTTGGGGATTAATGAAGAGATAAGAATCTCTTCTCTGAAGTTTTAAAAGGTATTCCTTATGTTTGGTTTACAAGACCAATATTTTTATTAAATTATTAAAACTAATGATAATTATTTTTTTTTCTATTATATTTTTTTGTGGTATTTGGGTTTTTTCTTCTAATCGTAAACATTTACTTATTACATTATTAAGTTTGGAATTTATTGTTTTAGTATTATTTTTAATATTATATATTTATTTAAATGGTTTTAACTATGAATTATTTTTTAGAATAGTTTTTTTAACATTTTCTGTTTGTGAAGGTGCTTTAGGATTATCTATTTTAGTATCTATAATTCGTAGATATGGTAATGATTATTTTCAATCATATGTTATGTTACAATGTTAAAATTTTTAATATTTTTAATTTTTTTAATCCCTCTATGTTTATTAAAAAGATCTTGATGAATAATTCAGTCTTTGATATTTTTGTTAAGTTTTTTATTTATATTTTCGATATCAAATTTATTTTATTGGGGAAATTTAAGTTATTTATTTGGTTCTGATTTAATTTCTTTTGGTTTAATTTTATTGAGAATATGAATTTGTGTTTTAATAGTGATGGCAAGAGAATCAATTTTTCGTCATAATTATTATCATAGTTTTTTTTTATTTATTGTTATTTTATTATTAATTATACTTTACTGCACTTTTAGTAGATTGAGAATATTTTCTTTTTATTTATTTTTTGAAGGTAGATTAATTCCTACTTTATTTTTAATTTTAGGGTGAGGATATCAACCAGAGCGTCTTCAAGCTGGTATTTATTTATTATTTTATACTTTATTAGCTTCTCTTCCTTTATTGGTTGGTGTATTTTATATTTATAATTCTTTGGGAATACTATATATTCCTTTATTAATAAATGATTTTTTTATTAATAATTTGTTCTATTTATGTATAATTATAGCATTTTTAGTTAAGATACCTATATTTTTAGTTCATTTATGATTACCTAAAGCTCATGTTGAAGCTCCGGTTTCAGGTTCAATAATTTTAGCTGGAGTTTTATTAAAATTAGGTGGTTATGGTTTATTACGTGTTTTCGTAATTTTAATATCTTTTTCTATATTTAATTATATCTGGATTTCTATTAGATTGGTCGGAGGTATAATTGTAAGTTTAATTTGTATACGTCAGACAGATTTGAAGTCTTTAATTGCTTATTCCTCTGTAGCTCATATAGGAATTGTCATTGGAGGATTAATAACCTTAAATTATTGAGGATTCTGTGGTTCTTATGTATTAATAATTGCTCATGGTTTATGTTCTTCTGGATTATTTTGTTTAGCTAATATTTCTTATGAGCGTTTAGGAAGACGGAGTTTATTAATTAATAAAGGTTTAATAGGATTTATACCAAGAATAACTATATGATGATTTTTATTAAGATCTTGTAATATAGCTGCTCCCCCCTCATTAAATTTATTAGGTGAAATTAGATTATTAAATGGGTTAGTAGGTTGATCATGATTAACTATATACACTTTAATTTTTTTATCTTTTTTTAGTGCTGCTTATACTCTATATTTATATTCTTATAGACAACATGGTTTATATTATTCTGGTATTTATTCATGTTCTTTAGGATATTCACGTGAATATTTGTTATTATTTTTACATTGATTTCCTCTAAATTTATTAATTTTAGATAGTGATATTGTTTCATTTTGATTATAATTACTTAAGTAGTTTAATATAAAATACTGATTTGTGGTGTCAGTGATATAATTTATTTATTTTAGGTTATGATGTATATATCAATTTGTTTTATTAGATTTATTTTTTTGTTTATTTTTAGATTATTTTTAATTTTTCTTGGTTTTTATTTTATTTTAAATGATGTAATTTATTTTATTGAGTGAGAAATTATTAGTTTTAATTCGAGTTCAATTGTTATAACATTTTTATTTGATTGAATATCTTTAATATTTATAGGATTTGTATTTTTTATTTCTTCTTTAGTTATTTTATATAGTGATGATTATATAAATGGGGATATAAATATTAATCGTTTTATTTTATTAGTTCTTATATTTGTATTATCAATAATATTTCTAATTATTAGCCCTAATTTAATTAGAATTTTATTAGGTTGAGATGGATTAGGATTAGTTTCTTATTGTTTAGTAATTTATTATCAGAATATTAAATCTTATAATGCGGGTATACTTACAGCACTTTCTAATCGAATTGGTGATGTATGTTTATTAATAGCTATTGCTTGAATATTAAATTTTGGTAGATGAAATTATATTTATTATTTGGAATTATTAAAAGGTAGATTTGAAATGGAAATTATTTCTTTTCTTGTGGTTTTGGCTGCTATAACTAAAAGAGCACAAATTCCATTTTCTTCTTGACTTCCTGCAGCTATGGCTGCTCCTACACCGGTTTCTGCTTTAGTTCATTCATCAACTTTAGTTACTGCTGGGGTTTTCTTGTTAATTCGATTTAGAGTTGTTTTTGGTGATTGATTAAATACTTTTCTTTTATTTATTTCTGGTTTAACAATATTTATGGCAGGTTTAGGAGCAAATTTTGAATATGATTTAAAAAAAATTATTGCTTTATCAACTTTAAGACAATTAGGTTTAATAATAAGAATTTTATCTATAGGGTTTTCTGTTTTGGCTTTTTTTCATTTATTAACTCATGCATTATTTAAGGCACTATTATTTATATGTGCTGGTATAGTAATTCATGTTATAAAAGATTCCCAGGATATTCGTTTTATAGGTAATTTATCTATACAAATACCTTTAACTTCTACTTGTTTATGTATTTCTAATTTTGCCTTATGTGGTATACCTTTTTTAGCAGGATTTTATTCTAAGGATTTAATTTTGGAAATAGTTTCTTTAAGATATATTAATATCTTCGGTTTTTTTTTGTTCTTTTTTTCTACTGGTTTAACTGTATGTTATTCATTTCGTTTATTTTATTATACTTTATGTGGTGATTTTAATATATTAACTATATTTAATATATATGAAGTTAGAATAAATATAATTAAAGGTATATTAGGTTTATTAATAATAGCTATTATAGGGGGTTCATTTCTTAGTTGAATTATTTTTCCTACTCCTTTATTAATTTGTTTACCTTTTTATTTAAAAACCTTAGTTTTGTTAGTTAGATTTTTAGGTGGTTGATTTGGATATGAAGTTTCTAGGATTAATATTGGTAATAAGTTAATGTCTATTAAATTTTATTTATATTCAAGATTTATAGGTTCTATATGATTTATACCTTATCTTTCTACTTATGGTACATCTAATTTACCTTTATTTTTAGGATATAAGTCATATAAGGTATTTGATTCTGGTTGGAGAGAATATTTTGGTGGTCAGGGTATATATATATTATTTATATATATAGGAAGGATTAATCAGTGATGACAATATAATAATTTAAAGTTTTTTCTTATATTTTTCGTAATGTGAATTGTTGTCTTAATATTTATGTTGATAATTTAAACTTAAATAGCTTATATTTAGAGCATAACATTGAAGATGTTAGTGAGATTATAAAATCTTTAAGTATATTATTTATAAAAGATTTCTTTATTTCTACAGTGAAAATGTAGTGTTTTGAATTATTTTAAACTATATAAATAAGAAATGTAAACGGAGTTTAACCGCTAAAGTAATAAGTTAGCAGCTTTTACTTGTTCTACACATTTCCTTAACTGGAATTTATTATTCAATTTTATTATTAACAGTAATATACCTCTTTTTGGTTTCAGTTAAAAATAAGGATAATTTTATTATCTAAATATCAGGTCGAAACTGATTGCAATTATTTGCTTCTTATTTAAGATAGATTGAATAATCAATACTTTTTGAATGCAACCCAAATGTTATATTTAACTACTATCCTATGATGCTCATTCTAGTGATCCTTGATTTCATTCATGATATAATCCTATTAATAAGATTAGTAAAAATGTTGTTCTAATAGTTGCTCATATTATAATTCTTGATATATATAAGATAATTGTTATTGGTAATAGTAATGCGATTTCTACATCAAAAATTAGAAAGATTACTGCAATTAAGAAAAATCGTAGTGAAAATGGTAATCGAGCTCTAGATTTAGGGTCAAACCCACATTCAAAAGGGGATCTTTTTTCTCGATCTTCAATTTGTTTTTTTGAAAGTAAGGTTGCTAATATTATAATAATTGTAGATAATAATATAATTATAATGATAGAATAACTTGTTAATATAATTATTTATCTTGTTTTATACAAACTTTTTGATTGGAAGTCAAATATACTATATTATATTAGATAAATTATATTATCTCCCTCATCAATAAATAGAAATGTATAAAAATAATCACACAACATCTACAAAATGTCAATATCAAGCTGCTGCTTCAAATCCGAAGTGATGATTTGATGAGAAATGTAAAATTAAGTGCCGTAGCATACATGTAAGTAGAAATGTTGTACCAATAATTACATGTAGACCATGGAATCCTGTTGCAATAAAAAATGTTGATCCATATACTGAATCTGCAATAGTAAAAGGTGCTTCTATATATTCATATGCTTGTAGTACAGTAAAATAAATTCCTAAAATTACTGTAAAAAATAGTCCTTGAAGTGCTTGACTATAATTATTTTCAAGAAGTCCATGGTGAGCTCATGTTACAGTTACTCCTGAAGCAAGGAGAATTGCTGTATTTAATAAAGGAATTTGTAAAGGGTTAAAAGGATAAATACCTATAGGTGGTCATAATGATCCAATATCAATAGTAGGTGATAAACTTCTATGAAAAAATGCTCAGAAGAATGAGATGAAAAAAAATACTTCTGAAATAATAAATAAAATTATTCCTCATCGTAATCCTTTAGTTACTATTTTAGTATGTAATCCTTGGTAAGTTCCTTCACGTACAATATCTCGTCATCATTGAATTATTGTTAATAGTATAATTATTATTCCAATTATTAATAGTTCTTGATTATACTGATGAAATCATTTAATTATTCCCGTTATTGTTACTATTGCTCCGATAGCACCAGTTAATGGTCATGGTCTTTGATCAACTAAGTGAAAAGGATGATTTGCATGTCTTGTCATTAATTTACTTCTCTAGAATATAAGGTTCTTAAAACTGCAAATACATATGATTGAATAATAGCTACTGCTGATTCTAAAATTAGTAGTGCAATTTGAGTTCCAATTAATAATCTTAGTATTATATAATTTAAGGATGGTCCTGTATTTCCTAGTAAGGTTAATAATAAGTGTCCGGCAATTATGTTAGCAGCTAATCGGACTGCTAGTGTACCAGGTCGAATTATGTTTCTAATTGTTTCAATACATACTATAAATGGTATTAAAATAGGAGGTGTACCTTGTGGTACAAGGTGAGCAAATATGTGTTGAGTATTATTAATTCATCCAAACAATATAAATCTAATTCATAAAGGTAATGCTAAAGATAGTGTTAATACTATATGACTTGTACTAGTAAAGATATATGGAAATAAACCTAGGAAATTATTAAATATAATTATTGAAAATAATGAAATAAAAATAAATGATGCTCCTTTATTAATATTTTTTATTCCAAGTAGTGTTTTGAATTCTATATGTAGATTTGTTAATAATTTATTTCATAAGATATAATGTCGAGAAGGAATTAATCAGAATCTTATTGGAATAATAATTAATCCTAGTATAGTTCTTATTCAATTTAATGATAAATTTATTATACTTGTTGATGGATCAAATACTGAAAATAGATTACTTATCATTTTCAACTTATAATTTTAATATTAATTATTTTTTTTTCTATTAATATTTTTATTGGAATATATGAAAAATAATTCATAAAATTGAATATTATGAATATAATGGAGAAGAATATAAATAATATTAATCATCTTAAAGGTATTATTTGTGGAATAGAAAAATATTTTTATAAATAATTTTATCTTGACAAGATAATGTTATTATTTTAACTAATTTTTCTCACCAGAAGTAATTGCTAGATTACTATAAATTGGTTTAAGAGACCATTACTTGCTTTCAGTCATCTGATGATTCATTTATTTTTAGGATTCAATTAATGAAACTGTTTGTTGAAATTCTTTCAATTACAATAGGTATAAATCTGTGATTTGCCCCACAGATTTCAGAGCATTGTCCATATAATAAACCTGGACGATTAATTAAAAATCTAATTTGGTTTAATCGTCCAGGTGTTGCATCAGCCTTGATACCAAGACTTGGAATAGTTCATGAATGAAGAACATCAGCTGCTGTTACAATAATTCGAATAAATGTATTTATAGGTAGTGCAGCTCGATTATCTACATCTAGTAAACGAAATATATTATTTTCTATTTCGTTTTGGGGAATTATATAAGAATCAAATTCAACTTTTGCAAAATCTGAATATTCATAACTTCAATATCACTGATGACCAATTGTTTTTAATGTAACTGTTGGAGTATTAATTTCGTCTATTAAATATAAAAGTCGTAAAGATGGTACTGCAATAAAAACTAGAATTACTGCTGGAGCAATAGTTCAAGCTAATTCAATTATTTGACCTTCCAATAAGAATCGATTAATATATTTGTTAAAAATTATTGCAATTATTATATATGATACTACTATTAAAATTATAATGATGATTATAAGAGCATGATCATGAAAATAAATTAATTGTTCTATAATAGGTGATGCTCTATCTTGTAAATTTATATTAGCTCATGTTGTCATTAAATTTCTAATAAAAGTTTTAATACTTTATATATGGAGCTTAAACCCATGGCACTTGTCTGCCATATTAGAATAAGTTAACTAGTAATTGTTGGTAATTCTGAATATCTATGCTCTGCAGGTGGTAGATTTTGTAATCATTCAATTGAATTTCTCGTTTGTGTTGGAAATAAAATTTGTCGATTAGATCTTATTCTTTCTCATATAATAAAAATAAATATTAATACTCCAATAAATGAGATTATTGATCCAATTGATGATACTACATTTCATGCTGTGTAAGCATCTGGATAATCTGAATAACGTCGAGGTATACCAGCCAATCCAAGAAAATGTTGTGGAAAAAATGTTATATTTACTCCAATAAATATAATTGCAAATTGTGCTTTTAATCATTTTGGATTTATAGTTAAACCTGTAAATAAAGGGTATCATTGAATAAAACCTGCTATAATTGCAAATACTGCCCCTATTGACAATACATAGTGGAAGTGAGCTACAACATAATAAGTATCATGTAATACAATATCAATTGATGAATTTGCTAATACAACTCCTGTTAAACCTCCAATAGTGAATAGAAATACAAATCCTAATGATCATAAGCATGGTGCTCTATATGATAATTGAGAACCATATACAGTGGCTAGTCAACTAAAAATTTTAATTCCTGTTGGAACTGCAATAATTATAGTAGCTGATGTAAAATAAGCTCGTGTATCAACATCCATTCCTACAGTAAATATATGGTGAGCTCATACTACAAAACCTAATAAACCAATTGCTAGTATAGCAAAAATTATTCCTAAATTTCCGAAGGCTTCCTTTTTACCTCTTTCATGACAAATAATATGTGAAATTATTCCAAATCCTGGTAAAATTAAAATATATACTTCTGGGTGACCAAAGAATCAAAATAAATGTTGATAAAGGATTGGATCACCCCCTCCAGCTGGATCAAAGAAAGATGTATTTAAATTTCGATCAGTTAATAATATTGTAATTGCTCCAGCAAGAACTGGTAATGATAATAGTAATAATAAGGCTGTAATGGCTACAGATCATACAAATAGTGGAATTCGTTCTGGTTTTATATTAATTGGTTTTATATTAATTGTTGTTGAAATAAAATTTACAGCTCCTAAAATTGATGATACACCAGCTAAGTGTAGTGAAAAAATTGCTAGGTCGACTGATGCTCCAGCATGTGCAATACCTCTTGCTAATGGTGGGTATACTGTTCAACCTGTACCAGCTCCTCTTTCTACCATACTGCTTGCTAGTAATAGAGTTAATGAAGGAGGTAATAATCAAAATCTTATATTGTTTATTCGTGGAAATGCTATATCTGGAGCTCCTAATATTAAAGGTACTAATCAATTACCAAATCCACCAATTATAATTGGTATTACTATAAAGAAAATTATAATGAAAGCATGTGCAGTTACAATCACATTATAAATTTGATCATCTCCAATTAGTGAACCGGGTTGACCAAGCTCAGCACGAATTAATATTCTCAATGATGTTCCTACTATACCTGATCAAGCACCAAAAATGAAGTATAAAGTTCCAATATCCTTATGATTTGTCGAAAATATTCATCGTTGCAGGGTAAGTAGAATGGCTGAGTTAAAATAGGTGATAGATTGTAAATCTATTAAGGGGAAGAAATTTCTCTTCTACTAAGGTAATTGGCCTTATATTCATTTGTATGATAATAGAATGCAATTCTATAGGAGTAAATTTATTACTAAGGCTTAAAGAAATTTAATCTTTATTTATAGCTTTGAAGGATATTAGTTTAAAATTAACTTAAAGCCTTTAAAAGATATTAATTACTATTGTAGATAAAATCAAACCAAATATGGAAATTGATGATAAAATTATCCCAATTGGAATAATTTTATTTCTATGAAATTGAATATTTCATTTTGTTTCAATATACAAAATTATAAATCTTGCATAACAGATTCGAAGGTAATAATACAAAGTTATTAGTGATATAATTACCATTAATGAAATAATGAAATTTATATTGTTAATAATTATGTGTTGAATAATAATTCATTTTGGTAAAAATCCTATAAATGGCGGTAAACCACCAAGTGATAATAAAGTAGTAAATATCAAAAATTTTACTGTGGATATATTATTTCCTATCAAAAATGTCTGATTAATAAATGAGATTTGATAAGATCTGACAATTAATACAATTGTTAAGGTTAATATTGAATAAATTAGGAAATAAATAATTCATATATTTTCTCCAATACTTATAGCAGCTAATATTCATCCTATATGATTAATTGAAGAATAAGTTAAGATTTTTCGAATAGAAATTTGATTTAATCCTCCGATGGATCCAATAATAACTGATATTAAAATAATAATTCATATAAATATTCTTATGTTCATTGAATATGAAATCAGTATTAAAGGAGCAATTTTTTGAATAGTTATTAGGATAAAACAATTAAATCATCTTAATCCTTCTATAATACTTGGGAATCATCAGTGAAAAGGAGCTGCTCCCCCTTTTAACAATAAAGGAGTATTAATAATAATTGCTGTTAAATAATTATTAGAAGATATTATGTATAATTCTTCAATTAATGATTTTCTAATAATTAAGAATAGTAGTGTTGATGATGCTAAGGCTTGTACAATAAAGTACTTTATTGAAGCCTCTGTTGTGTATATATTTTTATTGGTTGATATTAGGGGAATAAATGATAATAAATTAATTTCTAATCCAATTCATGCCCCTAATCATGAATTGGATGATACTGAAATTAATACTCCTCTTACTAATGTTGTTAGTAAGAGGATCTTTGTTGAATTGTTGGTCATTAGAGAAGAGAGGATTTCCTCTATAAATGGGGTATGAACCCATTAGCTTTAATTAGCTTACTTTTCTAATATTATACATTTTGGTGTATGGTGCACAAAAATTTTTGATATTTTGGGTAATAGTTTAATTCTATTAAATGTAATAAAGGTAATTTTAAATTACATGATTTATCCTATCACGATAATCCTTTTTCAGGCACTTTATC